TCGTTTCTACCAACTTAAAGCCCCAATTTGAATTCCTTTTAGGTACATCCTGTTGGATAATTTACAGAATCTCCATTACTAATCCTTTGTGTATCTTGGTCTTCCTAACCATCCACTCATTTTTATTAACCTTCCATTATGGTAATACATCTATGTTAATAGATAGTAAAAACTCCATACAGTTGATCTTTTGAACCCGCTTCAAGCCATGATGCCTAATCAACCAATCTTGGGGTAAACAGTCTCGACTGCTTTGCTTATATTTACTTTCATTTCATTCTTGTACATAGGAAATGAGATTCAATGCCTTTAACTGCAAATTCAAAAGCCGTTTTATTTCACTCATATAACTATCTGGTTTAGTTCATCAACCCGAATGCTGAATAAAAAAATAAAATATATATTCAACTCATTTCACTTTCTTACTAGAAAGAAAAGAAATAGGGGAAATTTTATGTCTCACCGAATCACACGTAGAGAGATTGATAATACACATAGAGTTAATGGTATTTCATAACTAATTGATTGAGCAGCAGCTCTTAAACCACCTAAAAAGGAATATTTATTATTTGATCCATATCCTGACATAAGAAGTCCAACGGGAGCAAGACTTGAAACAGCGATCCATAAAAAAACACCAATACTAAGATCGGCTAGAATAAGGCGATAACCAAAAGGAATTACTGAATAACTTAGTAAAATGGATATGACTGCTATGGATGGTCCGATACTGAATAAACGAGTATCCCCTCTAGATGGAAAAAGATTCTCTTTGAAAAGTAGTTTTACGCCATCTGCTAGAGCTTGAAGAATTCCCAAGGGGCCGGCGTATTCAGGTCCAATACGTTGTTGTATCCCTGCGGATATTTCTCTTTCTAACCAAACAATTACTAGTACACCTAGTGTGATTCCTAATACAAGAGTCAAAATAGGGACAAGCACCCATATGATCCCATAGACTTCTTTTAAGAATTCCAATCTGGAAAACGAATGGATGGCTTGTAGTTCTGTTGTATTATCAATTATCATTTCAACGATCAACTTCTCCCATAATGATATCTATACTACCTAGTATCGTCATAATATCAGCCAATTTCATTCTTTTAACTAACTGAGGCAGAATTTGCAAGTTGATAAAACCCGGTGGGCGAATTTTCCATCTCCAAGGAAAAACACTCTGATCTCCTATCAGAAAAATTCCCAATTCTCCTTTTGGTGCTTCGACTCTTACATAAAGTTCTTGTTTGGACAATTCAAAAGTTGGAGAAGGTTTTTTACTAATAAATCGATATTCAAAATCATTCCATTCCGTATCTTTTACTCTATCAAAGCGTCGGATTTCTAAATTCTCAAAGGGCCCCCCTGGAATTCCTTCCAGAGCCTGTTGGATAATTTTTATGGATTCTGTCATTTCACTGATTCGTACTAAATAACGAGCTAATGAATCCCCTTCTTTTTGCCATTGAACCTCCCAATCAAATTCTTCGTAACACTCATAATGATCAACTTTACGAAGGTCCCATTGTATTCCGGAAGCTCGTAGCATTGGTCCTGATAAACCCCAATTTAGTGCTTCTTCTCCTCCAATAATGCCTACGCCCTCAACTCGTTCTAAAAAAATAGGATTCCGTGTAATAAGCTTTTGATATTCAGCAACCCCTGTTAAAAAATAATCGCAAAAATCCAAACATTTATCTATCCATCCATGAGGTAGATCAGCAGCTATTCCTCCGATACGAAAATAATTATGCATCATTCGCATACCGGTGGCAGCTTCGAATAGGTCATATATCAATTCTCGTTCTCGAAAAATATAGAAGAAAGGGGTCTGTGCCCCAATATCTGCCATAAAAGGGCCAAGCCATAACAAATGGGAAGCTATACGACTCAACTCCAACATAATGGCTCTGATATAGCTAGCCCTTTTAGGTACTTGAATATTGCCTAGTTGTTCGGGTCCATTTACAGTTATTGCTTCTGTGAACATAGTAGCTAAATAATCCCAACGTGTTACATAAGGCAAATATTGTATAATTGTTCGGTTTTCCGCAATTTTCTCCATTCCTCTGTGTAAATAACCCAATATTGGTTCACAGTCAATAACATCTTCACCATCGAGAGTAACGATAAGTCGAAGAACACCATGCATTGATGGGTGGTGAGGACCCATATTGACTATCATGAGATCTTTTCTTGTAGTTGGTGCAATCATAAGTTTTTTACCGAGTCATTCTTCCATGAATTGCTGAAAGTAAAAAGAAGTTCATCAAAATTGAAACGAATAAGTTCAAATGATATCACTCTTTAAATTAACGAGTTTTTGTCTCTCGAATATCCAACCGATCAATTAATTCTTTATAACGGACTCTATTTTTTTTTGACAAATAAGCCAGTAGTCGTTGACGTTTTCCCAAAATTTTTCTCAAACCTCTCTGAGATGAATAGTCTTTTTTGTGCAATTCCAAATGTGAAGTAAGTCTCCTTATCTTAGTGGTGAAACTGAATACTTGAAATTCAACAGACCCTCTGTTTTCTTCATTTTCTTTTTGAGAAATAACCGAAATTAATGAATTTATTACCATAAAAAAATGCCTCCTCTCCCTTTTTACAGATATGGATTTTACCGATCAGTAATAATAATGTCATTCATTTTAATGTGGTATATACAATAATCTAATCAAAATTTCTTTATGAACTCCTAATTTTATCAATTCAAATGAATCAATCCAATTGAAAATTAGATTTAGATAGGGAGAGAAAAGGATTGGCACATTTTCGTATTCACAAAAGCGAAGAATTTAGACCTAAAATGAAGAAGGTTCTGTTGATTCATTTCTAGATCGAATTGATACATTATTCATTTAGTATTGGATATTTAGAATGAAATGTAAGACAGGACGTGTGATGTGTGTATTTATTTGCTTTCATATATCCTATATAGTAGAGGATATATAGGAAAAATGTACTATCAAGGAATTTTCAATCGTTGATATAAATGTATCCTTAACATACTGAAACGACTGCCATTATTGGTATCAAACCAATAGCGATTCATACAAGCTAAATCTTCTAATCGATAATTAGGCCAAAGAAAGAACTTAAATTTCATTAATTGATTTGTCTCTCTATCAAGGTGATTACTGTCACCTAGAACTTGGCTGCTATTCTTTTCGTTGCAAAATACAGGATTTCTATCTACATCATTCCTATTCTTTGAATTGAAACAAATTAGAATTCTTAATTTTCTACGACGCCTAAACGAGAAAATATTTTCAGGAACAAGCAAATCCAAATGATTTTTGTCTCTATTTTTTGTTATTCTTTCATGTGGTGGAATAGATTCATCAAAATTATTCTTAGCAACAGATCTTTGCTCTCGGTATCTTTGATTAGTTTGGTGCTTACTCTTATGAACCAACGAAATACCGATGGTTTGATACATAATAAATTGTCCGTCGTTTTTTACAGACAGACGAATGGGTTCGATAATCAATATTCCCCTTTTCATCAATTCTGGAAGAGTTAAATTCTTCTGAATTAGCATTATATCCAAACTCATTTCTCCCCTTTGAATCGAGGATATAGAAATTTTTCTTGGATCTATTAGTCTAAGCAGGAAACAATATACCTTAATATTATTGATCATTCTTTGATTTAAAGTATCGTCCCATCTCAATTGAAAAAGCAAATAACGTTTCAGGAACAAATCTAGTTCTGCTTCCGTGTTACTTTTGTATTGTTTTTTCTTTTTAGCTTTTTTCATGTCCGATCTCGCATAATCTTCTTCAATATCTTTTTGTTGGTTTGAAAGAACGGATCCAAGATTCCCTTTACTTGTGGTTTTTTTTTCTTCTTGATTTCGATTCTTTATTTTTTTATTCGATGGTATCAAAAAGCTTCCCTTTTGCTTTTCATTAATCTTTTTATTTTCATTACTATTTGCATTTCTATTCAAATTTAAAAGAAGTAATTTGCTTGGTATAAACCAAGGTTTCGTTTTATATGTATTATAAAGTAACAAAAATTCTGGGAAGAACCAAAGTTCCAGATTCAATATGGGACGCTTTGGTATTTTTTCATTCATCCCCATCCAATCAAAAAATACTTTTGAGGAGTTTGGTAGATTCATTTCTGGAATCATAAGATCAAAAATATTTTTTTTATCAATTATTTGATAATTATTAGTAACAATATGAGTATTTTGATTACTATTGGCATCGATCGTGATCCAGGCCTCAATATCGACTTTTTGTCTAAGATCAAAATGGAGAATTTTCCAATCCAAATATTTCCTATCGGGAGTTTTTTCCATATATAGAATATCGCTCTTTCCTAGATAATTCTTGATAGGGATACTCCTCAGTATATCAAAAAAAGTGTCTTTATATGTGTTGTAATTATAAGAAATCTCTTGATTCTTATTTCCTTCAAATGGCGATCTAGAAATAAATGAGTCCTTTTTATTTTCAGAATTAATAGATTTATATGAGAAAAGATCATATTTATAGTATTTTTGAAAATTATCTTTTTGATTCGATAATGAATAGACTTCCAAAATATTTTCTTTTTTGTAATCAATTAATTGGTCTTTTTCATATGAATTCCATTTGCTGAAATTTTTCCTTTTAACCATACGACGTTGATAAACTCTATTCCGCCATTGTTGTGGTATTAATCTAGACCATCTGATCTGAGAAAAATCGTATTGATAATGCCCTCTTAACCAGTTTTTCCATTGATTCATTTCAGAACTCGGAAGTCTGTTATCCCTTAATTTAGAATGAACTATTCCTTGTGTTTCAAAAGAATCCTTTATTTCAGGCTTAAGAAAAAAAGGGATTCCTTGATATTGAAGAACTGATTTTAATTTATACAAGTTAATAACTTGGGTTTGTGATAATTTGTAAAATACATATGCTTGTGACAAGTACGATAAGTCATAAAAAATATGTGAATTTGTCTTACTATTACTAATATTATAAAGTGACTTTTTTATAGTC